TTAAATAAGTTTGATTCTTTATCGGATCATAAAAACCCACTTTCCGAAGAGCTCTTCCCTCTCTTCGGCATCGAACATCAATTGCAACAATTCGATAGACGGCTCATTGGGATAGATGTAGATAAACAATACCCCCCCTAGAAACGTATAGGAAGTTTTCTCCTCGTACGGCTCGAGAAAAAATGATTCGAAGTTTTCTCTATATATAGAATTCTAATGAATGGCAAAAAGGTCCATAAAATGAATTAGACTATGATTTCACTCGTTTTTTTCTTCGTCCCTCCTAAAAAAAATCATTTGTACTCATAACTCAAGTTGTATAATTCTCAAAAATAGCTCAAAGGAAAATCTTTAGGCAATTTCATTTATTGAGTAGTCTTTAACCCCTTTTTGTTTGTCTCATTGAAAATCTATTTTGATTCTTTATTTTGATCCAGTTATTGAGACAATTAAAACGGTGTTTCCTTGTTTCGGGATCCTTTCTCTTTGTTTTAAATCATTGGGTTTAGACATTACTTCGGTGTTTCTCAATCTTTTCAAAATGGTAGCAACATACCCCTTTTGTGATTTCTTTCTACCAAAGAATCATACGAACGGTTGATTCTCGGGTGATACACTTTGGATCAAAAGAGTTTTCTCAATTCCAACCAATTTTCTTTTTAAATTGAAACTTGCTGAAATCGGATCCTTTCGATTTCTATATCGAAGATCTACTTACGAAGTTGTTTCAATTTATTGATTGGCATTAACCCTAGATCTTTGCCCCCGAGAAATGAATTAATACTTTCTACTCGAGCTCCATCATGTACTATGTTTATTTACATTACAACCCAACAAAAAAGAGGGGTTATAGTGCAACAATAGTGCAACAAATGATGTCGAGCCAAGAGCACTTTCATTCCTATATAAAATGGTGGATGTAAGACTAAGAATCCACACCGGATCGCGTCCTTCAAGTCGCACGTTGCTTTCTACCACATCGTTTCAAACGAAGTTTTACCATAACATTCCTCTAATTTGTAACCCGTATGGAATTGATTCAATTGTGGAATCATGAATAGTCATTGGTTCAGCCGTCCATAGACATAGTAATCTATCCCTTTTTATTCTATACATAGATGATCCAAATTTTTCTGAAAAATCTGATTAAAAAAAAAAAACAAATTAACAGAAATATCTAAGAGAAATATGGAAATACTAATATAAATAATACGAATAAATGCATTCTTTTTGAATCTTGTATCCTCAAGTGACTCGATAGGCTAGGGCTAGATTTAGATTGACATTGACCCAACCCTAACTTCTTCAAATATCAAAGATTCAACTCCCAAGGAATCCGTAAAAATCTTTCTAATTGAAAAAGTTTTTTATTTCTACATCATTATTTGAATAAAGTTTGACAGTAAATACTACATTTGATCATCAAAGAGAAATCTCTCTTTCTTTTCGAATTGATTCATCAATAATTTAAAGCAGATAACTAGATCGAACAAGAAATTCAATTTCTTTTTTTTTTGTGATATAGCTAAAAAAGACTGATGTAAGGTAAGAGTTAGGTCCTTTGGATTCTGATTTTATCAATCAGATGGACAAAAAGAGGGTTTTCATATCAGATAGACCGAACAACTGTTACTGTTATGGATATTCTATGTTAAAAATTTCCATTTTCACATTGAAGCAATTACAATTCTTTTTCACAAAAATAGAAAGACTGCTATCACTGAAATACAACGAAATCAAACAATACATACATAGAAGCTAAGCATTTCCTCATTTATATGTATTTTCCTATTTTGTTTAACCTGGGGTTAAGTAATCTTTCTGCAATTTTGTCATTCAAGTGAATAAAATGTATGAGTCACCCCGTCTCAATTGTTAGATTAGATAGATTTACAATTATTCATTATAAAGCCAAACACCAAATCCCTAAAAAGTTCAAAAAAAATACATTGGTTACATATGTAACTTGATTCTTTGTTAATGTGATTCGAACAGACACAGAGATTTAAATTCATAAATATCTTTGGTTGCTGATTAACGGCCATCTACTCCCCGAATTCAATGGAAATGATGATTCATAAATCTCAAAAAGCTCTCTTTTTATGGAATATGAACTATCTCTTGTCTAGGGACAAAGACAAACAAGTCCAGATTACATCCTTGCTACTATTTATTATTTTACCCTAACGCAGCCTTAAGAGATGTAATCTCATTGAGTGAATTTAATTAGTTAGTACCAAGAGCCCCCTCTTACTCTTATTTAGAATTCAGGGATCCGCAGAACATTAAGATTAATAATTTGGGATACCTCATTTAAGTTTAAGGGGTAGGGAAAAAGAAATAGGAAAAATAGGTCCCTTCGCATTTTGATTCAAAATAAATCATTGAAAATTCAATATAGAGATGAGACCTAAGGTTTTTCTAAGTAACTAACTTCCTTCAATATGAGGGGATGGGTATATGATGAAAAGCCCGCCCTACCCCCTTTGAATTCAAACTTTTGTGATCTATGTTACCATCTTACCTGGATCACAAATATATTCAGTTACATTTGCGTGTCATTTGCACTCAATTCCATTCAGTTTGTTGTGAAAAAAAAAGATATGATTCTTCTCTGAATCATTAAAAATAAAAAAAAAAAAAGAATCACATTCTATGACTAATATTATACCTTTAAACAGAAGGTTGTTTAAAAAGGAATCTTTATTCTGATAGAATGGATACGCTCTGGGACGGAAGGATTCGAACCTCCGAATAGCGGGACCAAAACCCGTTGCCTTACCACTTGGCGACGCCCCATTTAGATTTCTAGTCGACACTAATAAAGACTAATATTGGTGTTGCGTATTCGTCAATTCCAGTCCAAATATCTATAGAAAATCTTTTTCTAGACTAGATTAGATTCTTGCTAGGATTTTGACACGTGTAGATATAGAATTCAACTGAATTTATTGATCATTACATATAATTCAATTAAGATATTGTATGAAAGTATGATTTCTTCTATTCTCTTTTGAGAATTGGAGGATTTTTGATTGGGTGGGTTCAAAGAAAAAGAGGGGCTTTTTGTCTACCTTACTTCATTTTCCTTATTTATATCAATAACTCAACCAAAATGCAATTATCTCCAAGAACAAAATGTCTGTTATGCTTAATATCTTTAGTTTGATCTATATCTGTCTTAATTCTACCCTTTATTCGACTGGTCTTTTCTTCGCCAAATTGCCCGAGGCCTATGCTTTTTTGAATCCTATCGTAGATGTTATGCCAGTCATACCTTTGTTCTTTTTTCTCTTAGCCTTTGTTTGGCAAGCTGCTGTAAGTTTTCGATAAAATCTTTAATACTATCCCAGAAAATTCATGATTTATTCGAGAAAAAAACTCTAACAATTAAGAAGAGCAACTAATACAGTATGAACCTTCGATTCAAACACGGAAAGTCGGGGATAACCTCGAGAAATCAAAACCCAGCTCGACCCATTTCGTCATTCTGACCTTTTTTCCAATGAAAGACCCTAACCCTATTAGGGTCCCCCCCAATCTTTCATTGGGGTATGAAATCCATTTTTGGTAATGAGCGACTCTTATTACAAATGACTTTGAATTTCAGAAAATCCTTTTCTATTTTTAGAAATCACTTCATTTCTTGGTGTCAAAATAGGATAGAATCTATTAGAATATTCTAAATATTTAGAATATTCTAGTATAAAAAATGGAGGATCTATTCTCTTTTCTCGTTTTTTCCAAAAAATGATCTTGGAGATTGTGTAATGCTTACTCTTAAACTTTTCGTTTACACAGTAGTGATATTCTTTGTTTCTCTGTTCATCTTTGGATTTCTATCTAATGATCCAGGACGTAATCCTGGACGTGAAGAATAAAAAGGGTTTTCGTTTTCCTTGCTTGATTTTATTTCTTAGGATTTTTTTATCTATTCCACATGCTGAACTAGGAAAAAGAAAAAGGGGTTTGCAAAATTGGAAAGATAAATCAATCATCAATGGAAACGGAAAGAGAGGGATTCGAACCCTCGGTACGAATAGCTCGTACAACGGATTAGCAATCCGCCGCTTTAGTCCACTCAGCCATCTCTCCCAATTGAAAAAGGTAATAATTACTATGTTACATTACACATGAAGTAAGGATTGAAAAAAGTCTTTCTTTCTCTTTCTTTATTATATAGATATGTACAACTTTTACCAGCAATTTCATTTAGATATAAGTAAGGGCTCGAAAGATCCAATAGACAAATCTAAAGAAAAATAAAGAAGACCCCGTTGCTTTGATTTTGTTCCTTTTATTCCCATAGCCTGGCCCGGTCAATACCTAGCCGGGCCTTTTTTTGTTCCAACGAATCCTAGCTAAAAGGATTTAGCTGATTTGAATTTGAAAACAAAAATGCTTGCTATTAAAGCAGCAATAAAAAGACGCGGGGCTATTTCCATTCTTTTTATATAAATGGATATAAATTATATAAAAGTCGCATTTCTTATTTTAGAATTCCTTCTCCCTTTTTGAGTTACTTGACGACCTTACGGGAATAAAAAAAATGAAACTATGGGTTGTTAAATAATAATGAATGCATTTTTCTGTTATGATTTCAGTGGTTTTAGCGAGCCATATCTATTAAAACCCCTCCAGCAAAAGAAAAGGTAGAGCTTGTTATTTAGTTATTTAAAAGAGCCCCCTTTCTTTCCGGAATCTCATTAAATGGAAACCCCCCGCGAAAAACATCGACACTCGCATTTTCATGATTCTTTTATGATCCTATCTTTATTACGCCCAATTCCTCTGTTCGACAAAAAGTTCATTTGTATATAATATTCTATTATAGTTATAGCGGGTATAGTTTAGTGGTAAAAGTGTGATTCGTTCTATGAATCCCCTTAAGAGTTAAGGGATTCTTTCGGTTTGATTCATATTCCGATCAAAAACTTGATTTCTTAAAAAGGATTGAATCCTTTACCTTTCAATGACATATTCGAGGAAAAATATCGATT